GTCCCTGTAGCTTAAACCAAAGCATGACACTGAAGATGCCAAGATGGATCTTTTTTCCCAAGGACAAAAGACTTAGTCCTAACCTTACCGTTAATTCTCGCTCAACATATACATGCAAGTATCCGCACCCCAGTGCAAACGCCCTAAAACCCCTTGCCAAGGCACTAGGAGCAGGTATCAGGCACACTTCTGTGGCCCAAGACGCCACGCCCCGCCACACCCCCACGGGTACTCAGCAGTAATTAACATTAAGCAATAGGCGTAAGCCTGACTTAGCTAGGGCAATCAGGGTTGGTAAATCTTGTGCCAGCCACCGCGGTCATACAAGAAACCCGAATTAACCGTACGCGGCGTAAAGAGTGGCCTCAGACTATTAAAGCAGATTAAGACCAAACTTCAACCTAAGCCGTCACAAGCCCAAGGTCCCAGAAGCCCAACCTAAAAACGATCTTAACACCAACGACCCATCCCACCCCACGAAAGCCAGGACACAAACTGGGATTAGATACCCCACTATGCCTGGCCCTAAATCTTGATGTTTCCCAAACACAAACATCCGCCCGAGAACTACGAGCACAAACGCTTAAAACTCTAAGGACTTGGCGGTGCCCTAAACCCACCTAGAGGAGCCTGTTCTATAATCGATAACCCACGATCCACCCGACCACTTCTTGCCAAAACAGCCTACATACCGCCGTCTCCAGCCCACCTCTGTGAGAGTACAACAGTGAGCCCAACAGCCCTCACCCCGCTAATAAGACAGGTCAAGGTATAGCCCACGAAGTGGAAGAAATGGGCTACATTTTCTAAAATAGAACACCCAACGAAAAGGGGCCTGAAACCTGCCCCAAGAAGGCGGATTTAGCAGTAAAGCGGGATAATCAAGCCCCCTTTAAGCCGGTCCTAGGGCACGTACATACCGCCCGTCACCCTCCTCACAAGCTCCACAAACCCACTAACTAATACAACCAACAGCCAAAGAAGAGGTAAGTCGTAACAAGGTAAGTGTACCGGAAGGTGCACTTAGCATATCAAGACGTAGCTACAACCCAAAGCATTCAGCTTACACCTGAAAGATATCTGTCACCTATCAGATCGTCTTGATAAGCCTACCCTAGCTCCACCAACCACAATCAAGAACCCACCACCTCACCCAACCAAAACATTCTCATCCAACCTAGTATAGGCGATAGAAAAGTGCAACTCGGACGCCATAGAAAAAGTACCGCAAGGGAAAGATGAAATAACAATGAAAACCAAGCACCACATAGCAAAGATAAACCCTTGTACCTCTTGCATCATGATTTAGCAAGAACAACCAGACAAAGCGAACTTAAGCCTGCCACCCCGAAACCCAAGCGAGCTACTAACAAGCAGCTGCCCCGAGCCAACCCGTCTCTGTTGCAAAAGAGTGGGACGACTTATTAGTAGAGGTGAAAAGCCAACCGAGCTGAGTGATAGCTGGTTACCTGCAAAACGAATTTAAGTTCTACCTCAGCCCCTTCCCCAAGACAAACCAATCAAGTCCCCATGCAATGGGCTAAGAGCTATTTAAAGGGGGTACAGCCCCTTTAAAAAAGGATACAACCTCCACCAGCGGATAACCCCACCCTAACCTAACCCCCGTGGGCCTTAAAGCAGCCACCCTTAAAGAACGCGTCAAAGCTCTACAGACTAAAAATCTAAAAACAACGTAAATCCCTGAACCCATAGCAGGTCAACCTACAACAGTAGATGAATCAATGCTAAAACGAGTAACCAGGACACCAAGTCCCCCAAAGCGCCAACCTAAACACCATTAACAGCACAACCCCAATACCAAACCCCCGACTAAACATTGAGCACACCCTGTCAGACCAACCCAGGAGCGCACACTAGGATGATTAAAATCTGCAGAAGGAACTCGGCAAACCTAAGACCCGACTGTTTACCAAAAACATAGCCTTCAGCCGAACAAGTATTGAAGGTGATGCCTGCCCAGTGACACACGTTTAACGGCCGCGGTATCCTAACCGTGCAAAGGTAGCGCAATCAATTGTCCCATAAATCGAGACCTGTATGAACGGCTAAACGAGGCCTTAACTGTCTCCTGCAGATAATCAGTGAAATTGATCCCTCTGTACAAAAGCAGAGATGAACACATAAGACGAGAAGACCCTGTGGAACTTCAAAATCAATAGCCACCACATCCAACCTACAAACCCACCAGGCTCACTACCCAAAAACACTGGCTAATATTTTTAGGTTGGGGCGACCTTGGAGAAAAACAAACCCTCCAAAAATAGGGCCAACCCCCTAACTAAGAGCAACCCCTCAATGTGCTAACAGCACCCAGACCCAGTAAAACTGACCAATGAACCAAGCTACCCCAGGGATAACAGCGCAATCTCCTCCAAGAGCCCCTATCGACGAGGAGGTTTACGACCTCGATGTTGGATCAGGACATCCTAGTGGTGCAGCCGCTACTAAGGGTTCGTTTGTTCAACGATTAACAGTCCTACGTGATCTGAGTTCAGACCGGAGTAATCCAGGTCGGTTTCTATCTATGATTAGCCTTTCCCAGTACGAAAGGACCGGAAAGATAGGGCCAATGCCCCAAGTACGCCCTCTCCCCAAGCGATGTACTCAACTAAATCGCTAAAGGACTACACATTACCCCAACGAAAAAGGCTGCTAGTGTAGCAGAGCCCGGCAAATGCAAAAGACTTAAACCCTTTACCCCAGAGGTTCAAATCCTCTCTCTAGCTCCCGCCATGGTCTGACCAAACATCCCCCTAAACTACCCCATTACAACACTAACCTACATAATCCCCATCCTAATCGCTGTAGCCTTCCTAACACTAACCGAACGAAAAATCTTAAGCTACATACAATCCCGAAAGGGACCAAACATCGTTGGCCCCTTCGGGTTATTACAGCCCGTTGCCGACGGTGTCAAACTATTCATCAAAGAACCCATTCGCCCCTCCACATCCTCACCGCTCCTGTTCATCACAACCCCAATACTAGCCTTCCTCCTCGCACTAACAGTCTGAACTCCCCTGCCCCTCCCACTCCCCCTTGTAGACCTGAATCTGGGTCTCCTCTTCCTCCTAGCAATATCCAGCCTGGCAGTCTATTCAATCCTATGATCAGGCTGGGCATCAAATTCTAAATACGCCTTAATCGGCGCACTACGAGCAGTGTCACAAACTATCTCCTACGAAGTAACCCTAGCCATCATCCTCCTATCCATAATCATACTAATCGGAAACTATACCATAACCACCCTCACCATCTCACAAGAGCCCCTATACCTTATATTCTCCTCCTGACCCCTCGCAATAATATGATACATCTCAACACTAGCCGAAACAAACCGCTCTCCATTCGACCTTACAGAGGGAGAATCAGAACTCGTCTCAGGTTTCAACGTAGAATACTCTGCAGGGCCATTCACCCTGTTCTTCCTAGCCGAATACGCGAACATCATATTAATAAACACACTAACCGCCCTCCTATTCCTAAACCCGAGCACACTTAACCCACCCCCAGAGCTCTTCCCCCTAATCCTAGCTACAAAAACCCTCCTCCTCTCCTCAAGTTTCTTATGAGTACGAGCCTCCTACCCACGGTTCCGATACGACCAACTCATGCACCTCCTCTGAAAAAATTTCCTTCCATTAACACTATCCCTCCACCTCTGACACACTAGCATACCCATCTCTTACGCGGGCCTACCTCCTTACCTAAGGAAATGTGCCCGAACGTTAAGGGTCACTATGATAAAGTGAACATAGAGGTATACCAACCCTCTCATTTCCTAACAAACTTAGAAAAGCAGGAATCGAACCTACACAGAAGGGATCAAAGCCCTCCATACTTCCTCTATATTATTTCCTAGTAAGGTCAGCTAATAAAGCTATCGGGCCCATACCCCGAAAATGATGGTTTAACCCCTTCCCTCACTAATAACCCCCACTGCAAAACTAATCTCAACCCTAAGTATCCTACTAGGAACAACAATCACAATCACAAGCAACCACTGAACCACAGCTTGGGCAGGACTAGAAATCAACACCCTATCAATCATCCCTATAATCTCAAAATCCCACCACCCACGGGCTATCGAAGCTGCAACCAAATACTTCCTAGTACAAGCAGCCGCTTCCACACTAATACTCTTCTCAAGTACAATTAACGCATGACACACAGGACAATGAGACATCACCCAACTCACCTACCCCCCAGCATGCCTCCTACTAACCACCGCAATTGCTACCAAACTAGGCCTAGCCCCATTCCACTTTTGATTTCCAGAAGTACTACAAGGATCATCCCTTACCACAGCCCTACTCCTCTCAACAATCATAAAACTCCCACCAACCACACTCCTACTCATCACATCCCATTCACTAAACCCCATCCTACTCACTACCATGTCCATCATATCCATCACCCTAGGAGGCTGAATAGGACTAAACCAAACACAAACCCGAAAAATTATAGCCTTCTCATCCATCTCTCATCTAGGATGAATAATAATCATCATCACCTACAACCCCAAACTAACCCTACTAACCTTCTATACCTATATCCTAATAACCGCCTCCATCTTCCTTACCATAAACACAACCAACATCTCAAAACTATCGACACTAATAACCTCATGAACCAAAACCCCCATATTAAACACAACCCTCATACTAACACTACTATCACTAGCAGGCCTCCCCCCACTAACAGGCTTCCTACCCAAATGACTCATCATCCAAGAGCTCATCAAGCAAGAAATAACTACAACAACCATAATCATCTCCATAGCATCACTCCTAGGGCTATTCTTCTACCTACGCTTGGCATACTGCTCCACTATCACACTTCCCCCCAACCCCTCAAGCAAAATAAAACAGTGGTCCACCAAAAATCCAACCAACACCCCAATCTCCGTACTCACCTCCCTATCCATCTCACTCCTCCCACTCTCTCCTATAATCTTCACCATCACTTAAGAAACTTAGGATAATATAAACCAAAGGCCTTCAAAGCCTCAAACAAGAGTTAAAACCTCTTAGTTTCTGCTAAGATCCGTAGGACGCTAACCTACATCTCCTGAATGCAACCCAGACACTTTCATTAAGCTAGGACCTTTCTAGGCAGGTGGGCTTTGACCCCACAACACTCCTAGTTAACAGCTAGGCGTCCAAACCAACAGACCTCTGCCTAAAAGACTCTGATGTGCTCTAAACACATATCAATGAGCTTGCAACTCAACATGAACTTCACTACAGAGCCGATAAGAAGGGGAATTAAACCCCTGTAAAAAGGACTACAGCCTAACGCTTAGACACTCAGCCATCTTACCAACTTACCTGTGACCACAACCCGATGACTATTCTCAACCAACCACAAAGACATTGGCACACTTTACCTAATTTTCGGCGCATGAGCTGGCATAATTGGCACCGCCCTAAGTCTACTCATTCGCGCAGAGCTTGGCCAACCAGGAACCCTCCTTGGAGACGACCAAATCTACAACGTAATCGTCACGGCCCATGCCTTCGTAATAATCTTCTTCATAGTAATACCAATCATAATCGGAGGGTTCGGAAACTGGCTAGTCCCCCTCATAATTGGCGCCCCCGACATAGCATTCCCACGCATAAACAACATAAGCTTCTGACTACTTCCCCCATCCTTCCTCCTTCTATTAGCCTCCTCCACAGTAGAGGCAGGAGCGGGCACAGGATGAACAGTCTACCCCCCCCTAGCCGGCAACCTAGCTCACGCCGGAGCCTCAGTAGACCTAGCTATTTTCTCCCTCCACCTGGCTGGTGTATCCTCCATCCTAGGGGCAATCAACTTCATCACTACAGCCATCAACATAAAACCACCCGCCCTATCACAATACCAAACCCCCCTATTCGTATGATCCGTCCTAATCACAGCCGTACTACTACTACTAGCACTGCCAGTCCTAGCTGCCGGAATTACCATACTCCTCACAGATCGTAACCTAAACACAACATTCTTCGACCCTGCTGGGGGAGGAGACCCAATCCTATACCAACACCTATTCTGATTCTTCGGACACCCAGAAGTGTACATCCTTATCCTACCGGGATTTGGAATTATCTCACACGTGGTAGCCTACCACGCAGGTAAAAAAGAACCGTTTGGCTACATAGGCATGGTATGGGCCATACTGTCAATTGGATTCCTAGGGTTTATCGTATGGGCCCACCACATATTCACAGTGGGAATAGACGTAGACACCCGAGCATACTTCACGTCTGCCACAATAATCATCGCCATTCCCACTGGAATCAAAGTCTTCAGCTGACTCGCCACACTACACGGAGGGACCATCAAATGAGACCCCCCCATACTATGAGCTCTTGGGTTTATCTTCCTATTTACCATTGGAGGTCTCACAGGAATCGTCCTAGCAAACTCTTCACTAGACATTGCCCTACACGACACATACTATGTAGTAGCACATTTCCACTATGTTCTATCAATAGGTGCCGTCTTTGCCATTCTAGCCGGACTCACCCACTGATTCCCCCTATTCACCGGATATACCCTAAACCAGTCTTGAGCCAAGGCCCACTTCGGGGTCATATTCACAGGCGTAAACCTAACCTTCTTCCCCCAACACTTCCTAGGACTAGCAGGCATACCACGACGATACTCCGACTACCCAGATGCCTATACCCTATGAAACACCTTATCATCTATTGGCTCGCTAATCTCAATAACAGCCGTAATCATACTAACATTCATCATCTGAGAAGCCTTCGCCTCTAAACGAAAGACACCACAACCAAGCCTAACCTCTACTAATGTCGAATGAATCCACGGCTGCCCACCTCCATATCACACCTTCGAAGAACCCGCCTTTGTCCAAGTGCAAGAGAGGAAGGAATCGAACCTCCATATACTGGTTTCAAGCCAGTCGCATATAAAACCACTTATGCTTCTCTCTCATGGGGTGTTAGTAAACTAATTACATGGCCTTGTCAAAGCCAAACTATAGGTGAGACCCCTATACACCCCTACATGGCCAACCACTCACAACTAGGATTCCAAGATGCCTCCTCTCCAATCATAGAAGAACTAATCGAATTCCACGACCATGCTCTCATAGTTGCTTTAACCATCTGCAGCCTCGTCCTTTACTTGCTAACACTCATGCTCATAGAAAAACTGTCATCAAACACCGTCGATGCACAAGAAGTCGAACTAATTTGAACAATCCTGCCCGCCATCGTCCTTATTCTACTGGCCCTACCATCCTTACAAATCCTCTACATAATAGACGAAATTGACGAACCAGACCTAACCCTAAAAGCCATCGGACATCAATGATACTGATCCTACGAATACACAGACTTCAAGGACCTATCATTCGACTCCTACATAATCCCCACAACAGAACTCCCGACAGGGTACTTCCGACTCCTAGAAGTAGACCATCGCATCATTATCCCAATAGAATCTCCAATCCGTATAATCATCACTGCCGACGACGTTCTCCACTCATGAGCTGTACCAACACTAGGAGTAAAAACCGACGCCATCCCTGGACGACTCAACCAAACATCATTCATCGCTACCCGACCAGGAATCTTCTACGGCCAATGCTCAGAAATTTGCGGAGCTAACCACAGCTTTATGCCTATCGTAGTAGAATCTGTCCCCCTTACCCACTTCGAGACTTGATCCTCACTCCTAATATCTTAATCATTAAGAAGCTATGCATCAGCACTAGCCTTTTAAGCTAGACAAAGAGGAACCTCCCCCTCCTTAATGATATGCCTCAACTCAACCCAAACCCCTGATTCTCCATTATAATCATATCATGATTAACATTCTCACTAATCCTCCAACCAAAAATACTATCATTTACCTCCACAAACACCCCCACGAACAAAACACCCACAACCACAAAAAATAAACCCTGAATCTGACCATGATCCTAACCTTTTTTGATCAATTCTCAAGCCCATACCTCCTCGGAATTCCATTAATCTTCCTCTCAATACTACTACCCCCCCTCCTCCTCCCCACACCTAATAACCGATGAATCACAAATCGCCTATCCACACTACAACTTTGACTCACTAACATAATCACAAAACAACTTATAACCCCACTAAACAAACCAGGCCACAAATGAGCCATTATCCTGACATCCTTAATAATACTCCTATTAACAATTAACCTCCTAGGCCTACTACCCTACACATTCACTCCAACCACTCAACTATCAATAAACATAGCACTCGCCTTCCCACTATGACTCGCAACCCTACTCACAGGCCTCCGAAACCAACCCACAACCTCCCTAGGACATCTCCTACCCGAAGGCACACCCACCCCATTAATCCCAGCCCTAATCCTAATCGAAACCATCAGCCTATTCATCCGCCCACTAGCCCTGGGTGTCCGTCTCACAGCTAACCTTACCGCCGGACATCTTCTCATCCAACTTATCTCAACAGCTGCCATTACACTCCTCCCAATCATACCTGCAGTGTCTGCCCTTACCGTCACAATCCTCTTCCTACTAACAATATTAGAACTAGCAGTAGCCATAATCCAAGCTTATGTCTTCGTCCTCCTACTAAGCCTCTACCTACAAGAAAACATCTAATGGCCCACCAAGCACACTCATACCACATAGTAGACCCCAGCCCATGACCCATCTTTGGGGCAACCGCCGCCCTACTAACCACATCCGGACTGATCATATGATTCCACTACAACTCCTCACAATTACTAACCCTCGGACTAACATCAATTATCCTAGTCATAATCCAATGATGACGAGACATCGTACGAGAGAGCACCTTCCAAGGCCACCATACACTTACAGTCCAAAAAGGCCTACGATACGGAATAATCCTATTTATTACATCAGAAGTATTCTTCTTTCTCGGCTTCTTCTGAGCCTTCTTCCACTCAAGCCTAGCACCCACCCCAGAACTAGGAAATCAATGACCCCCAACCGGAATCACCCCTCTAAACCCCCTAGAAGTGCCCCTACTAAACACAGCCATCCTATTGGCCTCAGGCGTTACCGTAACCTGAACGCACCACAGTATCACCGAAGCAAACCAAAAACAAGCAATCCAAGCACTAACACTTACCATCCTCCTAGGCCTATACTTCACCATCCTACAAGCAACAGAATACTACGAAGCGCCCTTCTCAATTGCCGACAGCGTTTATGGCTCAACCTTCTTCGTCGCCACAGGATTCCACGGACTCCACGTCATGATTGGATCCTCCTTCCTAATAGTCTCCCTCCTACGACTAATCAAATTCCACTTTACACCAAACCACCACTTTGGATTTGAAGCAGCAGCCTGATACTGACACTTCGTAGACATCATCTGACTATTTCTCTACCTAACTATCTACTGATGAGGATCATACTCTTCTAGTATATCCATTACAATAGACTTCCAATCTTTAAAATCTGGTACAGCCCAGAGAAGAGTAATAAACATAGTCACATTTACACTTACCTCAACTCTAGCCCTCAGCATAATTCTAACCCTACTAAACTTCTGACTCGCCCAAATAAACCCAGACTCAGAAAAACTGTCACCCTACGAATGCGGATTCGACCCACTAGGCTCTGCCCGACTACCATTCTCTATTCGATTCTTCCTCAGTAGCCATCTTATTCCTACTATTCGACCTAGAAATTGCCCTCCTACTACCACTACCATGGGCCACCCAACTAAAACACCCAACCACTACCCTAATCTGAACCTCCGCTATCGTCCTCCTCCTAACCCTGGGCCTAATCTACGAATGAATACAAGGAGGACTAGAATGAGCAGAGTAAGAAAGTTAGTCTAAAACAAGACAGTTGATTTCGACTCAACAAACCATAGCCCACCCTATGACTTTCTCCATGCCCCTCCTCCACCTAAGCTTCTACTCAGCCTTCACCCTAAGCAGCCTAGGACTAGCTTTTCACCGAGCACATTTCATTTCCGCCTTACTATGCCTAGAAAGCATAATACTATCAATATATATCGCCCTATCAACTTGACCTGTCGAAAATCAAACACCATCTCTCGCCCTCACACCAATCTTTATACTAGCCTTCTCCGCTTGCGAAGCAGGCACAGGACTAGCAATACTAGTAGCCTCCACACGAACGCACGGCTCTGACAACCTACAAAATCTAAACCTCTTACAATGCTAAAAATCATCCTCCCAACAATTATACTACTTCCAACAACCCTCCTCTCTCCCCCAAAACTTATATGAACAAATACCACAACACATAGCCTGCTCATTGCCACCCTGAGCTTACAATGACTAACACCATCATACTACCCATACAAAAACCTCACCCAATGAACAGGTATCGACCAAACATCCTCCCCCCTACTAACCCTATCCTGCTGACTCACACCCCTCATAATCCTAGCAAGCCAAAACCACCTACAATACGAACCACCCGCACGAAAACGAATCTTTATAACAACCCTGATTGTAGTGCAACCCCTTATCATCATAGCCTTCTCAACTACAGAACTCACAACATTTTATATCTCATTTGAAGCAACCCTAATCCCCACACTAATCTTGATCACACGATGAGGAAGCCAACCAGAACGCCTAAGCGCTGGTATCTACTTCCTCTTCTACACGCTCATCAGCTCCCTCCCCCTACTAATTGCAATCCTGTACCTAAACTCACAAACAGGCACCCTCTACTTTCCCACCCTAAAACTCCACCCTTACTCCACACCACTTACACCAACCAAATACTGATCCGCCCTACTGCTAAACCTTGCCCTCCTCATAGCCTTCATAGTAAAAGCACCCCTGTATGGACTCCACCTATGACTCCCCAAAGCCCACGTAGAAGCTCCAATTGCAGGATCCATACTCCTTGCTGCCCTCCTCCTTAAATTGGGTGGATACGGCATCATGCGCATTACCTGTTTAACAAACCCACCTACAAACAACCTCCTCCACTACCCATTCATTACTCTGGCCTTATGGGGGGCATTAATAACTAGCTCAATATGTCTACGCCAAATTGACTTAAAATCACTCATCGCCTACTCCTCTGTAAGCCACATAGGACTAGTCATCGCCGCATGCATAATCCAAACCCACTGGTCTTTCTCAGGAGCCATAATCCTCATAATCTCCCATGGCCTAACCTCATCCATACTATTCTGCCTAGCCAACACAAACTACGAGCGCACACACAGCCGAATCCTCCTACTAACCCAAGGATTACAACCCCTCCTCCCACTAATGGCCACTTGATGGTTACTGGCCAACCTAACAAACATAGCCCTACCCCCAACCACAAACCTAATAGCAGAATTAAGCATTATAATTACACTATTCAACTGATCTACCCCAACAATCCTCCTAACTGGGGCCGCCACCCTACTAACCGCCGCATATACACTATTCATACTCACATCAACCCAACGAGGAACCCTACCTCCCCACATCACAACACTCCAAAACTCAACCACACGAGAACATCTACTAATAACCCTCCACCTCCTCCCCATACTCCTCCTAATCCTAAAACCCGAACTAATCTCCGGGCCCCTCTCATGCAAGTATAGTTTAAACCAAACATTAGACTGTGACCCTAAAAATAGAAGTTAGACCCTTCTTACCTGCCGAGGGGAGGTTCAACCAACAAGAACTGCTAATCCTTGTATCTGAGTCTAAAACCTCAGCCCCCTTACTTTTAAAGGATAACAGCAATCCACTGGTCTTAGGAGCCACTCATCTTGGTGCAAATCCAAGTAAAAGTAGTGGAAACAACTTTACTCCTTAACACCCTCATACTACTCACACTAACAACCATCCTAACACCCACACTCCTCCCCCTTCTCCTAAAAAATTTCAAAAACTCCCCCGAAACCATCACCACAACCATCAAGACCGCCTTCCTAACCAGCCTGGCACCAATAACAATCTTTATAAGCTCAGGACTAGAAAGCATCACCTCACATTGAGAATGAAAATTCATCATAAACTTCAAAATCCCAATCAGCTTTAAAATAGACCAATACTCAATATTATTCTTCCCTATCGCACTATTCGTAACATGGTCAATTCTACAGTTCTCAACATCCTACATAGCATCAGATCCGCACGCCACAAAATTCTTTTCCTACTTAACGACATTCTTAATTGCAATGCTCACACTAACCCTTGCCAACAACATTTTTCTACTTTTCGTCGGTTGGGAGGGGGTAGGAATTATATCCTTCCTACTCATCAGCTGATGATACGGACGAACAGAAGCCAACACAGCAGCCCTACAAGCCGTACTTTATAACCGAATCGGAGACATTGGCCTTATCCTAAGTATAGCATGATTTGCCTCTACCATAAACTCCTGAGAAATACAACAAATATTCTCACCCACAAAGACCCCCACCCTCCCCTTACTGGGCCTTATCCTAGCCGCTACGGGAAAGTCAGCCCAATTTGGTCTCCACCCCTGACTACCAGCTGCCATAGAAGGCCCCACCCCAGTCTCTGCCCTACTACACTCAAGCACAATAGTAGTAGCCGGAATCTTCCTACTAATTCGCACCCACCCCCTATTAGCCAGCAACAAAACCGCCCTCACCCTATGCCTCTGCCTAGGCGCCATATCTACGCTATTCGCCGCTACCTGTGCTCTCACACAAAATGATATCAAAAAGATCATTGCTTTTTCCACATCTAGTCAACTAGGATTAATAATAGTCACCATCGGACTAAACCTCCCCCAACTAGCCTTCCTTCACATTTCAACCCATGCCTTCTTCAAAGCCATACTATTCCTATGCTCTGGGTCAATTATCCACAGCCTAAATGGAGAACAAGATATTCGAAAAATAGGAGGCTTGCAAAATACACTCCCAACAACCACCTCCTGCCTAACCATCGGAAACCTGGCACTAATAGGGACACCCTTCCTAGCAGGGTTCTTCTCAAAAGACCTTATCATCGAAAACTTAAACACTTCCAACCTAAACTCCTGAGCACTAACCCTGACCCTACTAGCCACAACCTTCACCGCCACATACAGCCTACGAATAACCCTCCTAGTGCAAGCAAAATCCACCCGAACATCAACAATCGTCCCAATAAACGAAAACAACCCGCAAATCACCAACCCAATCACCCGCCTAGCCTTAGGAAGCATCACAGCCGGCCTACTAATTACATCGTACATAACCCCAACACAAACCCCGCCAATAACAATACCACTACCAACAAAAACTGCAGCCATCACAGTCACAATCCTGGGAATCATCCTAGCCATAGAACTCATATCCACTACCCATATCATAACCCAACCCAAACAAAACAACTACTCAAACTTCTCCCTCACATTAGGATATTTCAACCCCTTAGCCCACCGCCCAAGCTCCACAGCCCTACTAAGCACAGGACAAGAAACTGCTAACCACCTAATAGATCTATCCTGATACAAAAAAATCGGACCAGAAGGACTCGCCAATCTACAAACCATGGCAACCAAAATCTCTACCACGCTACACAAGGGGCTGATCAAAGCCTATTTAGGATCATTCGCACTATCCATCCTAACCACCCTATTAATAATAACCCAAACCTAATGGCCCCCAACCCACGAAAATCCCACCCCCTACTAAAAATAGTAAATAGCTCCCTAATCGACCTACCAACGCCCCCAAACATCTCCGCCTGATGAAACTTTGGGTCTCTCCTAGGAATTTGCCTAGCAACACAAATCCTAACAGGTTTACTCCTAGCCGCACACTACACCGCAGACACCTCCCTAGCCTTCTCATCTGTGGCTAACACATGCCGGAACGTACAGTACGGCTGACTAATCCGCAACCTTCACGCAAACGGAGCCTCACTCTTCTTCATCTGCATCTACCTGCATATCGCCCGAGGCTTCTACTATGGCTCATACCTGTATAAAGAAACCTGAAACACAGGAATCATCCTTCTCCTAACCCTCATGGCAACAGCCTTCGTAGGATACGTCCTGCCATGAGGCCAAATATCATTCTGAGGAGCCACAGTCATCACAAACCTATTCTCTGCTATCCCCTACATTGGACAGACCCTAGTAGAATGAGCCTGAGGGGGATTTTCCGTAGACAACCCCACCTTGACCCGATTCTTCGCCCTACACTTCCTCCTCCCATTCATAATCACCAGCCTAGTCCTTATCCACTTAACCTTCTTACACGAGTCGGGGTCAAATAATCCTCTGGGCATCCCGTCAAACTGCGACAAAATCCCATTCCACCCCTACTTCTCCTTAAAAGACCTACTAGGATTCATAATCATACTCCTCTCACTCTCCACCCTCGCCCTATTCTCCCCCAACCTACTAGGAGACCCTGAAAACTTTACCCCAGCAAACCCCCTAGTAACCCCCCCACACATTAAACCAGAATGATACTTCCTATTCGCATACGCAATCCTACGCTCAATTCCCAACAAACTAGGGGGTGTCCTAGCCCTAGCTGCCTCCGTACTAATCCTGATCCTAAGCCCTTTCCTCCACAAATCCAAACAACGAACCATAGCCTTCCGCCCCATCTCCCAACTCCTATTCTGAGCCTTAGCCGCCAACCTGTTCATCTTAACATGAGTGGGGAGCCAACCAGTAGAGCACCCGTTCATTACTATTGGGCAACTGGCCTCATTAGCCTACTTCTCTATCATCCTAGTCCTAATCCCTATCACCTCCTCCCTAGAAAACAAAATCCTAAACTAAACTCTAGTAGTTTACAATAAAACATTGGTCTTGTAAACCAAAAGACGAAGGTTATCCCCTCCTAGAGTTCCCACCCCAACCAGCAAAACCCCAAACACAACAACACAGAACACAAAATAGGCCATAAGCTTTTTCAGATAGAATCTGTCCAAAGCTTATGGCCTATTTGCCGCTTTTATGTACATCAACCATAATAGCCCCCCCCCGTAGCCCCCCCTACCCCCCACTCTTGTGGGTAATATATTTACTCTATGTAATTCGAGCATTAATAGTATTCAGGTACACTATATTAGTCTATCAGGGACTATATATTCATGTTATACCACATAGATGTATAATTGGACATTAACTGGAACAGCTCGGTCTCGCTTCATGGGTTAAGGCCTTTATGGATCATAGACTCCTAATTGAATGGCTACAAGACATGCCTCTGGCACTCTTTAATAGTATTGTTCTAGGATACGGCAGTGCTTTTACACAGGAGATGAATGCTCTCTGTCTAGTCAATGTTACTTTTTACTCTAATTGCTCTAGAATACGGATGTGCTTTAGTACAAGAACTTATCGGTCACAGCCCACGAATGGACTAACAATGTCTTGTCCTGAAAGGCTAGTTTCAGGGGCTGGGTTATTTATTGATCGAGCATCTCACGTGAAACCATCAACCCGGTGTTTGGAAGGTCCGTCGTTCCTAGCTTCAGGTCCATTCTTTCCCCCTACACCCTCGCCCAACTTGCGCTTTTGCGCCTCTGGTTCCTCGGTCAGGCACATAAATCGGTTCACTCACCCCACGGTGCCCTTCACTGAGTCATCTGGTTCGCTATATATGTACACCTTGCCTCGTAATCGCGACATTTTAATGGAGTAGGTCGGTTGGTTCTCTTTTTTTGGGCAATCTCACTCTACACCTCCAGTGCGGCGGGTACACTGTTGGTTGACATGGACATAGAATCCATAGCGAACCCTTTTTTGGCCTTCAAGGATGAATTAATGATACGGTTTCGGGTGTAAGCCGGGCGTTCATTTTAACACTGATGCACTTGTAATTACATTTGGTTATGGTTGATCCACGCTGTCGTCTCTCGTGTTGCCACTGAATTAACGGTTATTGGGCACTGTCTCTTATCCTCGTGTATTCGGCTGGAATCTCATGGATTACTCAATGAGACGGTTGGAGTATATTCAGTATCACCGTAGCACTGATGCACTTTGTTTTACACCTGATACCCCCGCATAATCCCTACTATGAGGCTATTTAGTTAATGCTTGCTGGACATAAATCTTCATTTTTTCCCCATTTTTGCCACCACCCCTTAAATCTCCAATAATTTAAAAAAGAGGCAGGAAAATTTCCAATAGTTTTCCCCCACTTAACAAACAAAACAAACAAACCACAAACAAACAAACCTTACCGCCTATTTTATCAATTGTCACAAAACAACGTTCTACTTAAAAACATTCACCACTCCCCCCAAACGTCCATTCTTTGTTTGTTTGTTTGTTTGTTTGTTTTGTTGTTGTTTCGTTGTTTCGTTGTTTCGTTGTTTCGTTGTTTCGTTGTTTCGTTGTTTCGTTGCTTTATTGTCTTGTTGTTTTGCTTTAATTTTATCTCATCTGCCCTTATCATTGGCCTCTCACATCCATCCGGTAACCACCCATCCCGCTGCTCCTTCCCCTTCGCTTAGCCACTTCTTACCTCACACATCCCAACCCTCACAGCTTACAAAAACCTACTTCCCAACAGAACCCCCAACCACCCCTCAGAAAAAGAGGACTAAACCTCCATCACCAACTCCCAAAGCTGGTATTTTGTATTAAACTATTTCCTGAGCCTAAACTGCCCGAATAGTCCCACGAGACAGACCACGCACAAGCTCCAGCACAACAAAAAGAGTCAACAACAAGCCCCAACCAGCCACTAAAAACATCCCCGCCCCACAGGAGTAAAACAAAGCCACCCCATTAAAATCCAACCGACCAAAAAACGCTCCCATGTTATCAACAACCCCCACCCCAAGCCCCCCACCACCTCACCCCCAAACAACAAGCCCCGTACCCACAACAAACACAAAGCCCAAAACACACCCCACAGTATACCAACCCCCCCAAACCTGTGGAAAGGGGTCGGCTGCTAACGAGACAGAGTACACAAAAACCACCAACATCCCACCCAAATAAACCATAAAAAGGACCAACGACACAAAAGAAACCCCCAAACTTATCAACCACCCACACCCCACAACAGACCCAAATACCAACCCAACTACACCATAATATGGAGAAGGGTTAGACGCCACTAATAAAGCCGCTAAGACAAAACCAACCCCTAAAAACAACACAAAATAGGTCATAAGTTCTTACTTGGGTTCGCCCAAGGCTTATGGCCTGAAAAACCATCGTTGGTATCTCAACTATAAGAACGCCCCACAAGAGTAGCCCCCCCTACCCCCCCACTCTTGTGGGTAATATATTTACTCTATGTAATTCGAGCATTAATAGTATTCAGGTACACTATATTAGTCTATCAGGGACTATATATTTATGTTATGCCACATAAATGTATACTCGGACATTAATTGGAACAGCCCGGTCTCGCTTCATGGGTTAAGGCCTTTATGGATCATAGACTCCTAATTGAATGGCTACAAGACATGCCTCTGGCACTCTTTAATAGTATTGTTCTAGGATACGGCAGTGCTTTTACACAGGAGATGAATGCTCTCTGTCTAGTCAATGTTACTTTTTACTCTAATTGCTCTAGAATACGGATGTGCTTTAGTACAAGAACTTATCGGTCACAGCCCACGAATGGACTAACAATGTCTTGTCCTGAAAGGCTAGTTTCAGGGGCTGGGTTATTTATTGATCGAGCATCTCACGTGAAACCATCAACCCGGTGTTTGGAAGGTCCGTCGTTCCTAGCTTCAGGTCCATTCTTTCCCCCTACACCCTCGCCCAACTTGCGCTTTTGCGCCTCTGGTTCCTCGGTCAGGCACATAAATCGGTTCACTCACCCCACGGTGCCCTTCACTGAGTCATCTGGTTCGCTATATATGTACACCTTGCCTCGTAATCGCGACATTTTAATGGAGTAGGTCGGTTGGTTCTCTTTTTTTGGGCAATCTCACTCTACACCTCCAGTGCGGCGGGTACACTGTTGGTTGACATGGACATAGAATCCATAGCGAACCCTTTTTTGGCCTTCAAGGATGAATTAATGATACGGTTTCGGGTGTAAGCCGGGCGTTCATTTTAACACTGATGCACTTGTAATTACATTTGGTTATGGTTGATCCACGCTGTCGTCTCTCGTGTTGCCACTGAATTAACGGTTATTGGGCACTGTCTCTTATCCTCGTGTATTCGGCTGGAATCTCATGGATTACTCAATGAGACGGTTGGAGTATATTCAGTATCACCGTAGCACTGATGCACTTTGTTTTACACCTGATACCCCCGCATAATCCCTACTATGAGGCTATTTAGTTAATGCTTGCTGGACATAAATCTTCATTTTTTCCCCATTTTTGCCACCACCCCTTAAATCTCCAATAATTTAAAAAAGAGGCAGGAAAATTTCCAATAGTTTTCCCCCACTTAACAAACAAAACAAACAAACCACAAACAAACAAACCTTACCGCCTATTTTATCAATTGTCACAAAACAACGTTCTACTTAAAAACATTCACCACTCCCCCCAAACGTCCATTCTTTGTTTGTTTGTTTGTTTGTTTGTTTGTTTTGTTTTAATTCATTCGTTCATTCGTTCATTCGTTCGTTCGTTCATTCGTTCGTTCGTTCATTCGTTCATTCGTTCATTCGTTCATTCGTTCATTCGTTCATTCGTTCATTCGTTCATTCGTTCATTCGTTCATTCGTTCATTCGTTCATTCGTTCATTCGTTCATTCGTTCATTCGTTCATTCGTTCATTCGTTCATTCGTTCATTCGTTCATTCGTTCATTCGTTCATTCGTTCATTCGTTCATTCGTTCATTCGTTCATTCGTTCAATCGACCACCCATCCACTCCCCTCGCTTATCCCACTTATTCACACCTCCCCACTACACGACAAACAAATAAAACAAGTCCT